ATTTTGAAAGTTTTTTCCAAAAAAGTTTGCTATTTAGTGTTTTTAAAAATTGTATTTTTTTTGACCACCTAAAATTTGTAAAAAAAATACAATTTTTAAAAACACTAAATAGCAAACTTTTTTGGAAAAACTTTTATGATAAATTAATGGTATTATAATAATTTTACTTAATGCTAAAGTTATAAATATTGAAGTCATATTTAAGTATTTTTAAGCGCTTGAAATCTTCCAAAGAAAATTTAATTTTATATCGAGTCAATTAATTTTATTTTATTTTAATCATTTATTTACATATTTTATAAATTGTTTTATATTATTTCATAAATTATTAAATACTCGTACTACTAGTGTTACACACTAGTAGTACGAGTATATACTATAACCAGAAATAATTATCTCTCTTTACAAATACTATTTACACTGTAAACGTAAAATGTTTTTAAAATACTTTATCTTTGTCTTGAAAGGACAATATGTTCATTACACTATAAAAACCTGAAAGATAAGCTAAATCAAGCTAAAGGGTTCATACCCCTTCTATGACATTGTCTCTTTCAAATTTATCTAGTTCCCTTCCTTAAACACCAAAAATTTATGTGCTCTAACACCGAGATAAACAAAAGGTAGCTAAATTAAGCTAAAGTGTGATAGACTTTCCATGGTAATACCCCTTTTGTCTTATAATTCTTCACCCCGCCAATATATTATTTTTTAGAACACTTTTATTAACTATCGTTCTTATCATATCGACAGACTCTTGACTTGTCACATGGATAGCACTAGAAATTAACGTAATAGTCTTTTTACCCATTATATTAAAAAAAAACAACAAATATCAAAGAGAGACAGCTCTGAAATACTTTATCACACAAGTCATTGCCTCTATTTTAATCCTTCTGGCCTTAGTTCAATTAAAAACACTATATTCGTTCTCATGCTATATTTTAATCACAGCACTTATACTAAAATTAGCGGCTGCACCCCTTCATAAGTGAATACCAGCTTTAATCAACGGCCTTAATTGAGAAAGATTATTTATACTATTAGTGATTCAAAAAGCCGGTCCTTTTATTATTCTATCAATAAATAACCCATGCAACAATTTTGAAAATTTCACTAAATTTTTTATTATTTCGAGGGCTCTTATTGGAGCAATTATAGCTTTATTCCAAAGCTCGTTACAAAAAATACTAGCTTACTCCTCAATTGCCCACCTATCTTGGATACTCTCACTAATTTTATTAAACAAACTTGACTGAGTCACATATTTTATTATCTACTCACTAATTACCCTAACACTTATAATTTCCCTATCAATGACCAATATATTATACTTATCACAAATAATAACAAATAGAATAAACAATATCAATAAAGTATGAGTCATATTTGGATTCCTGTCGTTAGCAGGGCTACCACCCTTTACAGGTTTTTTTCCTAAAATAATATCTATAGAACTTCTAACCCAGTCCCCTCACAATTTATTACTACTTCCTCTTTTAATAAGATCACTAATTAGATTATTCTTATACCTGCGCATCACCCTCAACAGAATATTTTTTAAAACAAGACAACCTTTTAGAAAACCAGTTAACAATAAAAACACTTTAATAACATTTATCAATTTAACAGGGCTTTTTACTGGAGTACTATTATTTATTTAATTAGATTTTAAGTTATACTAAACTAAAAACCTTCAAAGTTTTAAAAAAGAGAAATCTTAAATCTAATAAGACCTTAAGTTAATATAAACTAAAGGCTTTCCAAGCCTAAAATAGGCACACCTAGGTCTTAATTTTTACCCGTTGATTCTGTTCTACTAATCACAAAGACATTGGTACATTATACTTTATCTTAGGAGCTTGAGCCAGATTAATTGGCACTTCCCTCAGAATAATTATTCGAACTGAGTTAAGAGGTCCAGGAAATCTAATCGGAAACGACCAAATTTATAATGTGTCTGTCACAGCCCACGCATTTATCATAATTTTTTTTATAGTAATACCAATTATAATTGGAGGATTTGGTAACTGACTAGTCCCTTTAATATTAGGAAGACCGGATATAGCATTCCCACGAATGAACAATATAAGATTCTGATTATTACCACCCTCACTAACCCTATTACTAGTAAGAGGGTTGGTAGAAAGAGGAGTAGGAACAGGATGAACAGTTTATCCTCCCTTAAGAGCAACTATCGCCCATAGTGGAGGTTCAGTAGACTTAGCTATTTTCTCTCTCCACCTAGCTGGTGCCTCATCAATTCTAGGTGCCATCAACTTTATCTCCACAGTAATTAACATACGAGCCCCTGGAATATCTATAGACCGAGTCCCTTTATTCGTTTGATCCGTGTTTATCACAGCAATTCTTCTTCTTCTATCATTACCAGTGCTTGCTGGAGCAATCACAATACTTCTAACAGACCGCAATCTAAATACTTCTTTCTTTGACCCTTTAGGTGGAGGTGATCCAATTTTATACCAACACCTATTTTGATTTTTTGGTCACCCTGAAGTGTATATTCTTATTCTACCTGCCTTCGGCATAGTGTCCCACATTGTCAGACATGAATCAGGTAAAAGAGAAACCTTCGGAGTTCTAGGTATAATCTACGCCATACTAACAATTGGATTTTTAGGATTTATTGTCTGAGCCCATCATATATTCACCGTAGGAATAGATGTAGACACACGAGCTTACTTTACCTCGGCAACAATAATTATTGCAGTCCCAACAGGAATCAAAATTTTTAGATGATTAGGAACACTTCAAGGAGGATTCCTTAATTATTCAGCAGCCTTATTATGGACTTTAGGTTTCATTTTCTTATTTACTGTTGGAGGACTAACAGGAGTAATATTAGCCAACTCATCTATTGATATCGTTCTCCATGATACTTATTATGTAGTAGCCCACTTTCATTATGTTCTATCTATAGGCGCAGTATTCGGTATCTTTGCAGGATTTAACTACTGATTTCCATTATTCACAGGGCTTACAATAAATAAATTCCTCAGAAAGGCTCATTTCTGAGTGATGTTCTTAGGAGTAAATTTAACTTTCTTCCCTCAACACATACTAGGATTAAGAGGAATGCCTCGACGATACTCTGACTACCCCGATGCTTATATTACATATAATATAATCTCATCTGTAGGATCTATTATTTCCACCCTAGGTCTAGGGATATTCTTATATATTTTATTAGAAGCATTTCTCAGTGAACGAGTCAACATTTTTTCACTAAATTTAAATTCTGCTTTAGAATGGGCTCATCCTTGACCACCAGCTGACCATAGATACGATGACACACCCATATTAACCCAATTTTAAAGTAACATAAATAATGTGGTAGATTTAAGTCCTACTTATAGCCCTGCTCTTTAAAAATCCCTACTTGAGCTATACTAAGACTACAAGACAGTGCCTCTAGAATAATAGAGGAATTAATAACTTTTCATGATTTTACAATAGTAATCATTACTATTATAACTATTCTAGTTGGATTTAATATAGGAACAATTATAAAATATAAACTAACTGATCGTTTCTTACTTCATAACCAAACTATCGAAATTATTTGAACCACTGTTCCAATTTTCATCTTACTGTCTGTGGCGGCCCCATCATTAAAAGCCTTATATATATTAGATGACCCTTTTTCACCTAGACTCACCATTAAAACAATTGGGCACCAATGATATTGATCCTATGAATACTCTAATTTTCAAGATCTAGAATTTAACTCTTATATAATCCCTGTTGAAGACCTAAAAAATACTGACAATCGTCTTTTAGAAACAGACAATAATGTTATCCTTCCTTTCAATACCCAAATCCGCATAGTAGTTACAGCAGCTGATGTAATCCATGCATGAACCGTACCATCTCTAGGGGTAAAAACAGACGCAGTTCCTGGACGACTCAACCAAATCATATTCTCTATTAAACGTCCAGGATTTTTCTACGGACAGTGTTCAGAAATCTGCGGAGCAAATCACAGATTCATACCCATTAAATTAGAAGTTACCCCTATAGAAGTATTTACATCTTGAGTAAAAAATTATAAATCGTCTTGTGGCTGAGTAAAGCGTAAATCTTTTAAATTTATTATAGTTTATCTCTAGACGAAAAACTTAGTTAATAAATAATACTAGTTTGTCAAGCTAGAGTTACAATAAGTAGTTTTTAATACCTCAAATAGCCCCAACTTTATGAATTTTTATGCTTATTATATCGTCTCTAGCTGTATTCACAATTTTAAACATTCTTTATTTAACGACCTCTCCTTCTTCTAACCAAACGACAGAAGCCCTAAAAGTTAAAATAACTAATTGAAAATTATAACTAACTTATTTAGAATCTTTGATCCAGCAACTTCTACAAATAGAACTTTTAATTGATTATCAATTATAACTGCTATATTAATACTACCTGCCTTATTTTGAAAAACAAGAAGGCGAATTTTTAAACCAATTTATCTACTCACAAATTATATCTTCTTAGAATTCAAACCACTAATCAACAAAATACCTAGAGCTTTATTAATTATATTAAGATTATTTATATTTATTATATTAAATAATGTCCTAGGTCTCCTTCCATATATTTTTACCGCAACAAGACACATATCAATTTCTATAATAATAGCTCTCCCCATATGACTAGGAATAATAACACACGGATGAAGATTTAACACATCAAATTTACTAATTCATCTAGTACCTAAAGGTACTCCTATTATTCTCATACCTTTTATAGTAATCATTGAAACAATCAGGAACCTTATTCGGCCCCTAACCCTAGCAATTCGTTTGGCGGCCAATATAATTGCAGGACATTTATTAATCACCTTATTGACTTCTGTGACCCCTTTCACACCTCTATCAGCGCTCCCACTATTAATGAGGGCCCAATTTTCACTTAACCTTTTAGAAAGTGCAGTGGCTTTTATTCAAGCTTATGTATTTAGAGTATTAATTACTCTATATGCCTCTGAAAGAATCAGATAATGTCAGCACACATGAACCATCCTTACCACTTAGTAGAAAAAAGACCTTGACCACTAACAGCCTCAATCGGAGCTTTTATAATAACCTCTGGACTAGTAAAATGATTCCACCTTTTTAAAATAGATTTATTTTTACTAGGGCTATTAACAGTACTCATCTCAAGTATTCAATGATGACGAGACGTCACTCGTGAAGGCTCATTTCAAGGACTACACACTATTAAAGTAGTAAAAGGACTTCAAATAGGAATAATTCTTTTTATTGTATCCGAAGTTTTGTTTTTCTTTTCTTTTTTCTGAGCCTTTTTTCACAGAAGTCTTAATCCAACAATAGAAATTGGAAGACAATGACCGCCAACAGCAATTGAAGCCTTTAACCCATTTCAAATCCCGCTCCTTAACACCCTTATTCTATTGTCCTCTGGTGTAACTGTAACATGGGCACATCACGCAATTTTAGAAAATAGCCACACAGAGGCTATTCAAGGAATAATTCTAACTGTCATCCTAGGAATTTATTTTACCGCTCTACAAGCAATAGAATATATTGAAGCACCATTCACCCTCGCAGACTCCGTCTACGGCTCAACATTTTTTGTAGCCACAGGGTTTCACGGCCTTCATGTAATTATCGGAACATTATTTCTAACCTCAATACTAGGACGACTTATAAAAGGACATTTTTCTAAATCCCACCACTTTGGTTTAGAAGCCTCAATCTGGTATTGACATTTTGTTGACGTTGTATGACTATTTTTATACACATTCATCTACTGGTGAGGAAATTAATGTTAACAATTTTCCCAATAATAATCATTTCAACCCTAATCTCATTTCTAATAATTATGCTTGCTTTTGTATTAAGAGAAAAAAGCAAAAAAGAACGAGAAAAAAGAACACCTTTTGAATGTGGATTTTCACCATTCAAAAAAGCACGCAGACCTTTTTCGCTGCGGTTCTTTATAATTACTTTAATCTTCCTAATCTTCGATATCGAACTTGCCCTATTGCTCCCACTAGGAGTTTTAACACTATCAAGAAGAAAAATCACTATCTCTATCCTGGGCGCTATCGTTACAATTATCTTAGTAGGAGGCCTATTACATGAATGAAACCAAGGAGCTCTTAACTGAGTAAAATAAAATAGTATTTTATAAGAATATGTAATTTGCATTTACAAGGAGCACTAGCCTATTTTAAGAATATTTTTAAGAGACTTCTAATCTCTAACAAGCCTTTAGCTATATTCTTTAGTTGAAACCAAATAGAGGTAACTCACTGTTAATGAGAAAATTGATTTAATCCAACTGATAAACAGAAGTATAATAATACATTCGACTTCGAATCGAAAAAAGGCCTAGCCCTGTTTAAAGTAATAATACTCCTCTGCACCTTCAACGCAGCACTCTATAAGCTTTTTAAACATTATTGTATAGTGTATAAAACACAGTAAATTGCAAATTTAAAAAAGTCTCTACTACAATAAGATTAAATAGTTTATACAAAACAATAGCCTGTAAAGTTAGAGAAAATTATAATTTTTTAATCAATCTTAAAAAAGACAACAAAAAAAAAATTGCCTCTGGCTCTTAAATTAATTTAGTTTACTACAACCTACGCTTAAGAGGTACCCTTCTCAAAGAAGAAATTTTAACAGTAACAACTAAAGTCACAAAGAGATAAATGATCATAACAACAGTCAAATCTATAGAAAGTGTCCTATAAGTTTTATTAACCAAATCTAAAATAAACCCAGAGCTATAATTTTTAAGTCTTCTTACCAAAGGCATTAAAGAAAACCCCTTTGATATTAACCCAACCAAGGGTCAAAAAAAATTTACAACTCCTAACACAACCAATGAAAAATAAGAAAAATAAAAAGGCTCATTAGAAGAAAGAGAAGTTATATAAATAAACAATACTATCAAACCTCTTAAAAACACTATAATTAACAAATAAGACAACCAAGTAGTTATTAATTGGTTATATATCACAAACCTAAAGATAATTCTAGCTAGAATCAATGAAAAATTTATCACAAGTAAGTGCTCAGAAAAGAGAAAAATTAAAAAAACTAAAATAGATAGTTGTCTCGCAATATAAAACACAGCTAAAGGATTACTCATCTATAATTTACAAAATTATTATTTTAAATTAAACTACACTAGCTAATTAAACACCTTTCAAAATAATAACTAAGAACAATAAAAATAACATATACTGAGTCAAAAAAGTAACAAATTGCCTTTGCTGTAAGTAATTAAATGCTTTCTTGAACCCTAATGAGACCCCTAAAGGACCATAGTACTCTAACCAGCCTTTATCTAAAACTTTTCTTGAGATTACCCCTACTTTTAATGAACACAAAGAAAGAAAAAAAGATCTTAGCTGGGGTAAAAATAATATCAGCCTCGAAAACCTATAATTTCTAATACTAAACCCCTGAACTAGAGGAGCAAACCCCATAAATCAATACATTATAGACACAGATAAAAAAATAACTAACAGGACATAAAACTTTTCTGCCGCCATAAGATCAAATACACGACCCCTATGAATTATTAACCATCTAAAATAAAACCCTCCTAAAATTCTTAATAAAAATAAACCTAAAACACTTAAAACTAAGACAAGAGAAAAATCTCCTCTAATAGAAACAGAGAGCCCTTTTGAAGCTTTCGAAACCCTAAAAAAAAATACTCGGACCCTATATCTAACCGTTAACCCTGTAGCAATTACTACTAAAATTAACAGAACCCTTCCAATTAACCCTCTGAAAGTATTTTCCAAAACAGAGTCTTTAGAATAAAAACCAGCCAAAAAAGGAAACCCGCATAAAGCTAAATTAGTTACCCTAAATACAACCCCGAGCGAAGGACTTCTGAAATTAAACAGACCAGAAAACCGACTATCCTGCCTTCCTTTTATATTATGAATAACAAATCCAGCACACATAAATAAAGTTGATTTAAACAAAGCATGTATAACCAAATGAAAATAGGCTAAAACTGGTTCTCCTAACCCCAATACCATAAATATTAACCCTAACTGACTCAAAGTAGATAAAGCAATAACTTTTTTCAAATCATTTTCAAAATTAGCCACTCACCCCGCCATCAGCATAGTCAAAATTCCAGTAACCAGACAAATATAAATAACTGAGTGCTGCTCTATTAAAAAAGAAAACCGTACTAAAAGAAAAACCCCGGCAGTTACTAAAGTTGAAGAATGTACAAGAGCAGAAACAGGAGTGGGAGCGGCTATGGCCGCCGGCAACCACGCTGAAAAAGGAATCTGAGCTCTCTTAGTCATGGCGGCCAAAATTACTAATATCATAAACACAACCTCAACTCTATCAAATAAATAAAAATTTCAACCACCTAAATAAAAACACAGCCCAATAGCCACCAACAAAGCTGAATCACCAATACGATTTCTAAGAACAGTGATTATTCCCGAATTATTTGAAGACTCATTCTGATAATAAATAACAAGAGCATAAGAAGTCAAACCTAAACCATCCCACCCCAATAATAATCTAATCAAATTTGGCCTAATAATAAGGAACATCATAGAAATAACGAACATAATAAGAATAAACGTAAAACGCTTATAATTTAAATCCCCTTCCATATAATAAATAGAATAACCTATAATTATTGCAGAAATAAATCTCACTACTATTAAAAAAGACAGACTCATTCAATCAAAAATTAAACTTATAACCACACTAACTGTATTAAGGTTAAATAGCTCCCACTCAATAAATCAAACTTTATTTAAAAATACAGAAAGTATAAACAGACAAAATATAATCACCCTAAATATTAACAACAAAGAAAAAAATAACTTATACAATAAATTAGAAAATTTCATATGTCTCCTGAGAACTCTTCTTTATCTCCACAAAATAAAATTTTATAATAAACTAAAAAGACAAATTACTAAAAATGAACATAAAATCAACAAATTTAAAGGAACTCAATGTAAAAATGACACTAAAAACTCTACTATATCCCCACTATGAAACCCTTGCTTAATTATAACAAATTTACCATGTTGACTCATAGAAAAGAGATAGACCCCATAAGCGCCACTAAAAAAAGTTAACAATAAAATAGGAAAGATTAAATCTCGCCTTCAATCCAATAAACTAGAAATCAATATTACTTCCCCTAACAAATTAAGAGTAGGAGGTGCAGCCATATTAGCTCTTACCAATAAAAACCACCAAATTCTTAAAGAAGGCAATAAATTAATTAACCCCTTATTCACAAACAAACTGCGTCTGCCCGTGCGATTATAAATCAAACCAACCAAATAAAAAAGTCCTGAAGAACATAAACCATGTGCTACTATTATAAAAACTGTGGCCTTTAAACCTCAATAATTTATTGTAAAAAGTGCGCCAATACAAGTTCTTATATGCACTACTGAAGAGTAAGCAACCAACGCTTTTATATCTGTTTGAGCTAAACAACTGAAACTAACCAATACTCCGCCCCACACTCTTAACCAAATAACCCCTACTTGGAACATGCTAATACCAGAACTTAAAGGCAAAAACCGAATAAGCCCGTAACCGCCTAATTTTAATAAAACACCAGCCAGAATTATAGATCCAGCTACTGGTGCCTCAACATGCGCCTTAGGCAGCCATAAATGAACAATAAATATGGGAAACTTAACTAAAAAGGCCGCAATAAGAAAAAAATTTAAAAAACCTCTGACCCTGTGTGCACCTAAAAGTATAGATAAACCCGACTCTCCAGAATGATTTAAAATAATAACCAACAAAGGCAGAGAAGCAAAAATAGTGTAAAATATCATATATAATCCGGCCATTCTACGCTCTGGTTGATAGCCCCAACCCAAAATCAGTATAAAAACAGGAATCAAAGAACACTCGAAACTGATGTAAAATAATAAATAATTATTAAATATAAACCTCAATAATAAAAAAATTAAAAGAACCATCAAAACAACTAAAAATAGATTTCCAGTTATCTTAAAGTTAATTTGTAAGCTCCCTAAAAAACATAAAATAATAACCCAAAATCTCAAAATAATTAAACTCAAGCCTAAAAAATCCAATTCAATATAATAACCAACCTTAAAAATAAAAGTTTCTATACTTAAACTCAATAAAAAAAAAGTAAGAAACCTTAAAACAAAAATAGAACTACCTCAACAACCTTTTAATAATAAAAAAACACAAGATAAAACTAACCTTAGCACCTAAGTCTGTTAAAAGAAAAAAGATAATCCCTACCAAAATTAAATCTTATAAGAATCAAAAACCTGAGCCCCAAAACCCCTTCACAAACCACTATCACTAAAAAATACAATAAAAACATATTATTAAAATCATATGCACATATAACCCCTCTAAAACCTAATAAAAATCTTAATCTAATAAACTCTAAAGTTAATAAACTATTTAAAAGATGATTAAGATTTAAAATAAACTTTATAAAACAAACAGGAATAATCAGTCAAAACATTAAACTTCTAAAAAATATCCAGAAAAAGATACTACCCTATCTACAGTACCCAAAACTATTATTTTAATAAACTATTTTCTGAAATGTTAACACCTATTTACAAAAAAGACCCTTTACAAAAAACAATCAACCACACTCTTATTTCTTTGGCAGCACCTGCTAACCTCTCAACCTTATGAAATCTAGGGTCACTCTTGTCAATGTGCTTAATAATTCAGATCATTACAGGGATTTTGTTAGCATCCTCGTACGCCCCCTCTATAAGAGAAAGATTCTTCTTAGTGAATTTTATAACAGAAAATTACGAAAAAGGTTGACTAATTCGATATATCCATGCCAATGGGGCATCCCTGTTTTTTCTATGTATATACACTCACATTGGCCGAGGAATCTACTATAGATCTTTTTTTATAACACACACATGAATAGTAGGAGTTACTATTTTTATTTTAACAATAGCCGCAGCCTTCCTAGGTTATGTTTTACCAGTAAACCAGATATCATTCTGAGGAGCATCAGTTATCACTAATTTATTCTCCGAAGTACCCTATATTGGAGGACAACTAGTAAAATTCATTTGAGGTGGTCCTTCAGTAGACAACCCAACAATTGTACGTTTTTTTACCTTCCATTTTATGGTGCCTTTTATCATTGCAGCTCTTGTTATTATCCATATTGTTTATCTTCATACAACAGGGTCTTCAAATAGATTGGGAATTAATTCTAACTCTAATAAACTTATTTTCCACCCTTTCTTCTCAATAAAAGACCTAATGGGGGTATTAACAGTAGCTCTAATTTTTTCTTTCTTATGTTTTCACCACCCTTTAATACTAGGAGATGACGAAAATTTTGTAATTGCCGACCCCACAACAACACCCCGTCATATCCAACCTGAATGATATTTCCTCTTTGCCTACGCAATCTTACGCTCCATTCCCAACAAATTAGGAGGAGTAATTGCCCTGGCACTCTCTGTAACCATTCTCTATACACTACCCTTAACCACAAAATTAATTAAAATCAAAAGAAATAACACGCTACCGATCTCAAAAGCAATTTTTTGAATTTTCATTTCCATTGTTGTTCTTCTAACTTGAATTGGAATATGCCCTGTCGAGCCCCCTTATGTACTAACAGGCCAAATTCTAACAGGTCTATATTTTTTATATTTTTTCATTAACCCTTTAATTACAAACCTAACAAACCAAAACCTATAATAAGCCTACTAATAATTGTTTTGAAAACAATGATTAGACTTGAGTCTGTAGGCAAAGATCTTAAAAAAATTTAATAGCATATAAATACATTAATAATAGTGAACAACACAAAAATTAAATATCAAAATAAAACCTCATATTTTTAACAATTTAACTGTTATAAATAATTACAGAACCAGCTGTTCTTCATAATTAACACAAAACCTCAAAGTTTTATAATAAACCTTTCTGGAGGTCCAAGAATAAAATCTTAAAAAAATCTAATAACATAAAAAATAACAAAATAAAAATAAACTAATAGGCAAAAATCTTTTTCAAGCCAAAAATATTAATTTATCATAACGTAACCGAGGTATAGTCCCACGCACTCACACAAATATAAACGACACTAACATAGCTTTTAATATTATAAACAAACCAGACTCAGAAGATAAAAAAAAAACAGACAAAATTATTCTTATAAACAAAATTCTAGCATATTCAGCCATAAAAATTAAAGTAAACCCACCTGAAGAATACTCTGTATTAAACCCAGATACTAACTCCGACTCACTCTCAGAAAAATCATAAGGAGAACGATTAGTCTCAGCCAATGAAGAAACAAATCAAATCATTATTAAAGGTAAAAAAATAAACGAACCTCACCTCCACTGAGATAAAACTAAAATTTTACTAAGTCTGAAACTTCTACACACTCACAAAAGCCTTAGAATAATTATAACTAAACTAACCTCGTAAGATACTATCTGAGCTACAGCCCGAAGACCGCCTAAAAAAGAATATTTAGAATTAGAAGCCCAACCTTCTACTAAAATAGGAAAAACACCTATACCCCTAACACAAAAAAAAAATAAAACCCCTAATTCAAAATTTAAGCCGCCAAATACACAAGGCAAAACTATTCATAATATCAAAATCACTATCAAAGATAATGAAGGTATTAAAAAAAAGAAAAAAAAATTACCCATACGACAATAACTAAGCTCCTTTACAAATAACTTTACAGCATCAGCAAAAGGTTGCAATATCCCTCAAAAACCAACTTTTTGAGGGCCAACTCGCACCTGAATTCTTCTCAACAATTTTTGCTCCATCAAAGTAACAAAAGCAACTCTAACTAACAATATCACTAAAACTAAAAGATAAACTACTACCAAGACTAAATACTCCAACTTTAGTTGATAACCTCATCTCTAGAACCTAAATCTAACACATTAATCTGCCAAACTAAACTAAAACTGCGCTTGGGCCCTCTCGTACTACAAACACCTTAACACTATATAAAGATAGAAACCAACCTGGCTTAAACCGGTTTGAACTCAAATCATGTAAAAATTTAATGGTTGAACAAACCATCTTAACTAAACGCTGCTCCAGCAAGACTTTTTAATTCAACATCGAGGTCACAAGCTTTTTTATCAATAAGGTCTCTCCAAAACTATCATGCTGTTATCCCTAAAGTAACTAAATCTAGTACCCTTATCTGAAGGTTCACAAACCCTAATTTAAGTCCATCTCTATTTTATAAACACAAAGAAACTACCCCAGTTAAAAATATCAATCTTAATCATTAAAAATATAAACTAAGTAATTAACATAATAAAATAAAGCTTTTAGGGTCTTATCGTCTTTTATAAACATTTAAGTATTCTTACTTAAACTCCAAATTCAATACCTAAAATCTAGAAATTATTTTACTATACAGCCTTTCATACAAGCCCCCAATTAAAAGACAAATTATTATGCTACCTTAGCACAGTTAAAATACCGCAGCCATTTATTCTACAGTGGGCAGACCATATTTTATAACTATAAAAAAATGTTTTTGTTAAACATTTAGCAATATATTGAGTCACCTAGAATCTACAAAACCTCTACTAATTACTACAAACTTTTAAAATCTTAAAAATAAAATTTTTATATCATAATACAAAAATCATTATTATAAATAAAAATAATAACACACTTAAATTATGACCATTACAAAGCCCAAAATATATTTAACTTCAAAATTGAAATAAATTTTCTAGCTCTTCTAGAAAATCTTTAACAAAAATCAGATACCTTTCAAGTCGATAAAATTCTAATTACCAAATAAACATATATAATTTTTGCTACAATATACTTTTGTCTACCATAAACCAAGAATTCCGGACATACCTATACTGATATATTCATAGTACCATGAAACAAAAGGTAATTTATTAATGCTTTAAATTTTTAACTTCCTTTACAGAACACATAAAAACATCCAAAAGAAACTCTTTATCGTAAATAAAGCGCTTTAAAAGCTTTGTTTTTAAGTTCACCTTCAAGTAAACTTACTTTGTTTCGACTTGTCTCATAGAGAATGACGGGCAATTTGTACACTAACATAATTAATTCATTTATATAACCACAAATTACAATTAAATCCTATGTTTATATTAATTTATAAAAATATATCTACCTAATATTACTTATTGTAATTAACTTTAACTCCTCTATAGCTGCACCTTGATCTAAATTTATTAAATTATTTTTATTTATAATCTTCTAACAAAAATTTAATAATGATATACAAACATAAGAAAAGAAAAACAAAACGAGGTTTATCGTTTAAAAAGCAAATTCCTCTAAATATATTGGCCGCCAAACGAATTAATTTTATCCTTAATAGTCTAAGCAAAATAAAAATAATAGGGTATCTAATCCTAGTTTATAAAAATTTACTTACTTCTAAAAGAACACATAAATATTTACAAATTTCACCTATAATTCAATATTAACTAAAAAATAAATAGCTCCTTAAATTTAATAGTTGTATAGAGTCTAACCGCAGCTGCTGGCACTCTCTTTACTTACAATAAGATAACCTATAAACATATTTCAATTTTTAATAATATTAAAAATTTATCTAAAACTAAACTCAATTTATATTATAACACACAAATTCTCATGAAAATCCCACCTAATCTATAATAAAAGCCAGAGTTAATTTTTTTTTTTGTAGCCAAATATAGATCCCTGGTTAAGATAATATTTTACGTAGTAAATATTATATACACTCTCCAATTCGTAGAATTGGAGAGTGTATTTAAAAAGTTAATTATAAAAGAAAGATGAAATAATAGTACACTATGTATTTTATAATCTGAGTCTCATAGGGGCTTATATTATAAGCCCATGTGAGACTTCAAGCTACTTAATGACCCATTAGAAAACTAATTTTTAATTTATTTGCTTTAAGTGAACCCTCTAGTGTAACTTCAACCCTCCTCCCGGAGAGTTATCACTAGAGGGTTCACTATTTAATACTTACGTGTTTAAACAATATTTACACTTTTATAAAGTTTAAAAATAGATTTGCTACATTTCATTT